CTTTTCTTGTGTCGAATACTAGGAAGATTAATAATCGTCCCTAGAATTTTGTGTTCCACGCATTTATCCGTTCTATTCCCCGCTTACTTATGTCTAGTATCTAGTTGAATTTCATTCAATTAGAATAGAAAACACTATTAATGAATTTTATGACATTGAAATGTGATAATAGTAACATAATCATACCACCCCAATTTGGATTCAAAAAAAGTAAAAAGTCTTCTTCACAATTTACATACTATGACTAGGAATGCGGTACAAGGAATTCCCGACATCTTGTAGAAAACGAGTATAAAAAACAAAAGGCTTTTCATAATGTCCATTTTTTATCATAAAGAGTCGTCAAAAATAATTTTGTTCTTTTTACGTTATGAGCTCAATGTCGATAAATCCGCGAGTCTAGAAATTCATTTCTGACAATTGAACCTTCTCGAACTGTTTCTTTTTAAGAACCAAAAAGATTTGTGCCAAAATAACAGATGCCAAGAAGAACAAAAGGCCTTGGACACGTAAGGGATCTTGAAGTACTATTTCTGCATCTCCCTGACCAAATCCGCCCACATTAGGATTACTCGTCAACGGCTGATCCAATTTGATAGATTCGCCTTCTGAAACAAGAAGTTCTGGCCCTGGAGGGATAATATCAACCACTTGACGTCCATACGATGCATCCGCTATGGTTATTTCATAACCCCCTTTTTCTTTTCGTATTATTTTACCTACTATACCTGCTGATGTAGCATTATAAACTGTATTGTTACTTTTGCTCCCGTCGGGATAAATCTGACCCCTTCCCCTGTTTCCGCCTACGTATATAGGATATTTTAAGAAGTGAACCTCTTTCGTAGTAGCGGGGTCCGGTGAAAGGATAGGAAAGACGATTTCACTATATTTCTGACCAGGAACGGGACCTATCACAAGAATATTTTTTTTATTGGGGCGATAGCTCTTAAAAGACAGATTGCCTATCTTTTCTTTCATCTCGGGGGAAATCCGATCGGCAGGAGCTAATTCAAAACCCTCTGGTAAAATAAGAACAGCCCCTACATTCAAAGCACCCTTTTTACCATTAGCAAGAACTTGTTTTAGTTGCATATCATAAGGGATTCGAACAACTGCTTCAAATACAGTATCTGGAAGTACCGTTTGTGGAACTTCAATATCCACGGGCTTATTAGCTAAATGGCAATTGGCACATACAATACGACCAGTCGCTTCTCGTGGATTTTCATAACCTTGCTGTGCAAAAATGGGATATGCACTTGAAATGGATGGCCGAGTTATGATATATATCATGAGCGATACGGAAATGGATCGATTAATTTGTTCCTTTATCCAAGAAAAAGTCTTTCTAGTTTGCATGGTCCAACCATTGAGCCCAAAAATGTCTACAATAAATTTGGTAGGTCACTAACCTAGTTCCCTATCCGCAATTCTGCTATTTACTGGAATAAATAATATTAATATTTAGAATAAATCTTTGGGATGGGTAGAAATAGAAAGAGTAAGTATGATTTTACATGCTTTGCTTCTGTACAACTACAAAGTAAGAAACGTTAGAATTGAATTGAATTGGATTAATATCCGTAGATCCTTTTTTAATCATTCATTGAATGATAAATCACTACAAGTGACGGAGAAACACGATTTAAATAACGAAAAATCCAAAATTTAAATAGAGTATCCAGAATGACTGGAAAAGTAGAAACAAGACCAGATATAATTTGATCATTATGAGCAAATCCAAAATCTTTGTAGACAAAGCCAATCATTAGTTCCCAACCATGGGGCGAATGGAATCCGATACATAAATCTGTTAATAAAAGAATCGAAAAAGCTTTTATTGTGTCACTTAAGTTATATAGGAATTCTTGAGCCCAAGAGTTAAGAATAACAAGTTCTTCATTACCCAAAATAGAATAACCGCTTAGAATAACGAAACATATTATATTTGTCGAGAAGTGCAAAATCGTATGAATATGATCCTCGTTGTGTATCTTGATTAATTGGAGCGTTTCTTTGTGGATTCCTATATGAAGGTTTTGTAGATGTGTCTCCGAGTATTCCTTGATCATTTCCTCCAAAAGAAGGATTTCCTCCAATTCTATGAAATTTTCTATAATATTCTTTTCTTGAATATCATTCAAAAAAATTTCAGATTGCCTAGTATTCCACCAATAAATAACCCAAGATTCCAGACTTTTATTAAATGAGAGAGAAATCCACCAGGGCAAAAATACTATAAATGCAAGATATAAAAGAGGGGTGAATGCTTTCTTTTTTGACATTTTTTCATTTCGTGTCTATGAATTTTTAATGAACCGACCTCATTAGTTGACTCTACGCCATCCAATATTTCTCTCATGCATGAGTTCTATTACAAAGTATCGAACTTATTAATCTATTCACTGTTTTTTATTTGTGATTTCAGAGTTAGTCTTTGAATGTAGAAAGAATACATAAATAGATTAAGAATCCACTTCGAATTCAAAGAATTAACAAAAAAATATTATATTGTTTCCAGATATAGTAATTGGTCAAATTCGAAGCAAGTATCCCCCTTTCGACGAATCGATGACTGCCTGAAAGAATCGCTTTATTTAAGTAATTCTTTTCTATCATTATAGCAAAATTATATTTTTAAAAAATTTCACTGACTACTCAGAGTCCGGAATAAAAAAATTTATGTATTTCGAAATGCTTTGATATAAAATAGAAAGGATGAATCCATTTTTTCGATTTGTTACTTATTTTTTTATTATTGATATTGAATTAAGTTGTGTAGATTTCCATACACATAAAAGACCACAAAAACAGTTTTGTTTTGTGGTTGTTACGTTACGTATACGTCTTATTTGACTAGAATGAGCGTTATGAAGAAACTTCAGTTAAGTTATGTTATGGTATAGAAGTATAGAAAAGGGGGATTCTTTAGTTTTTCCTTCCTGCTGAGAAAGCATTCATTCTCTCAGCTCATTTCTCAAAATACTTCAATCGGTACACGCAAGAAATAGGCCAATTCGGCAGCTTTTTGTTCGATTTCCCGTGGAGTAACATTCTCATCCGTACGAGTCAAGGGAATGGCCCCCTGGCCTCTGATATCCATATAAAGGACACGGCGGGCATAAATACCCTCTTTAACTTCTATTCTGACGGACTGAATATCCTTTATAAGGAATCGGAGGAAAATGCGACGATTTTTTCCAGGGAATCCCCAACGAAAAATACACACCACCCCTTCTTTTCTATCGAATCGATCATAACCACCCCCTACATTCCACGAAATTGTGCACCACAAGTAGGAGCTAATAAAGAGACCCGCGATCCCATAGAAAGACATCACAATCCCTTGTGGAAAAAAAAGGATTTGCTGAGACGGAAATAAAGATATCAAGTTTCTCCCAAGATAACTGGAAGTTCCAACCAATAAGAATCCTAATGAACCTAAAAAAAGGATAATGGCCCAGCATAAATTACTTGTTTTTCGCGACCCCGTTATAGGTTGTATCCATATATGTTCTGATCGACAACTCATACTTGATCTGGTTTCGTTTTATTGGAATTGAGAGAATACCCTAGACTTTACTCTTTTTGTTTCCGAAGTAACTCTCATCAACTAGTACTTCGTTTGATGTAAACCTTTAAGAGTAATTTATCAAGTTGGTTAGATCTAAAATAAAAACAAACCCTTCGTATGATCCCATCGATATATATATCGATGTACCGATTTTACAGTTCAGCCATCCGGCGATCCTGAGATTTTTTCAAATAGATAGAATTCCTTTACCCCCATATCATCTTTCTACAGGTCAAAGAGCCCCTTTTCGACGGAAGCGCCGCATGTTATACCTTCTTACATACAATAAATAGGTATCTGCGTTATAATACAAGTCTTAGCTTTGAAAAAAATGGATGAGAGTTGGGCCCAGCAGATCTAAACAGTCTTATTTTTTTGAACATGAAGAAATAAAGAAGCCATTGCCATTGCCGGAAATACTAAGCCTACTAAAGGCACCAAAACAGAGGGAAAGTCGAAAGTTGTCATATAAAGGATACCTCAATTTACTATTTGTACCTGTTATTATAAATAATATATTTGTACCTGTTATTATAAATAATTATAAATTAATAATATATTAGAATTCAAAGTTTAATTAGTATAAATCTAAGTATATATCGAAGTATATATCTAAGTGAGTATAGAAGGTACAATATTTGGATTCTATATACATACGTAAGACTTAGAACAAAAATTTTGTATTTTCCTATAATTTAACGAAAATAAGAATTCACTTTTTTTCTTGTTGATATAGGCCTCTTAACTGAATGAGTAATCAAGAATATAGATAAAAAAGAGTTATCCGCTACTTGTGCTTCTTTTTACAATTTAGATCTTATGTCAACAAAGAAACCCCATTCATTTTTGTTTTACTTGGATTCTGATAAACTAACTACTTGTTTGCTACAAATAAAAAAGGAACTTAATGCTCTATTGAATTTTGATTCAAAGGAAAGAAAGCGTGGAACTGAAATAACTCACTCAGAACGCTTTTTAAAGGATTACGTGGTACGATTAGATCGAATAAGCCCTTCTGGAATAAATATTCAGCCGCCTGTGAACCTTCAGGTACTGTTTTATTCAATGTTTGTTCAATTACTCTTTTACCCGCAAATGCAATATAGGCATTGGGTTCGGCAATAATGATATCTCCCAACATACCAAAACTAGCAGTCACCCCCCCTGTAGTAGGAGATGTAAGAATTGGTACATAGAATAACTTTTTATTTGATTGATAATCATATAAAGCAGAAGATATTTTAGCCATTTGCATTAAACTCAAACTTCCCTCTTGCATACGCGCCCCCCCGGAAGCACATACTATAATAAGAGGGAGAAATTTGTTAGTAGCGTACTCAATCAAACGGGTTATTTTCTCTCCAACCACGGATCCCATACTACCCCCCATAAACTGAAAATCCATAACCCCAAGTGCTATGGT